ACTTGCTTTGGGGAAAAACGTATTAGTAGCCTATATGCCATGGGAGGGTTATAATTTTGAAGATGCAGTACTCATTAGCGAGCGTTTAGTATATGAAGATATTTATACGTCTTTTCACATACAAAAATATGAAATTAAAACTCATGTAACAAGACAGGGTCCCGAAAAGATCACTAATAAAATACCGCATTTAGAATCTCATTTACTTCGAAATTTAGACAAAAAAGGAATTGTGATGCTGGGATCTTGTGTAGAAGCGGGCGATATTTTAGTAGGTAAATTAACACCTCGGATGGCAAAAGAATCGTCGTATGCCCCAGAAGATAAATTATTACGCACTATACTTGGCATTCAAGTATCCACTTCAAAAGAAACTTGTCTAAAATTACCTACAGGCGGTAGAGGTCGAGTTATTGATGTGAGATGGGGCTGGAGAAAGAGAGGTTCTAATTATAATCCAGAAACAATTTGTGTATATATTTTACAGAAACGCGAAATCAAAGTCGGCGATAAAGTGGCCGGAAGGCATGGAAATAAAGGTATTATTTCAAAAATTTTGCTGAGACAAGATATGCCTTATCTGCAAGATGGAAGACCTGTTGATATGGTCTTCAACCCATTAGGGGTACCTTCACGGATGAATGTAGGACAGATATTTGAATGCTCACTCGGGTTAGCAGGCAGCCTGCTAAATAGACATTATCGCATCGGACCTTTTGATGAGAGATATGAACAAGAGGCTTCGAGAAAACTTGTGTTTTCTGAATTATATGAAGCCAGTAAGCAAACAGTAAATCCTTGGGTCTTTGAACCCGAGTATCCGGGAAAAAGTAGAATATTTGATGGAAGAACTGGGGATTCTTTTGAACAACCTGTTATCATAGGAAATCTTTATATTTTGAAATTAATTCATCAAGTTGATGATAAAATACATGGACGTTCCAGTGGGCATTACGCACTTGTTACACAACAACCCCTTAGAGGAAGGGCTAAGCGGGGGGGACAGCGGGTAGGCGAAATGGAGGTTTGGGCTCTAGAAGGATTTGGGGTTGCTCATATTTTACAAGAGATGCTTACTTATAAATCGGATCATATTCGAGCTCGGCAGGAGGTACTTGGTACTACCATCGTTGGAAGAACAATATCTAATCCTGAGGGTGCTCCAGAATCTTTTCGATTGCTCGTTCGAGAACTACGATCCTTAGCTCTGGAACTGAATCATTTCCTTGTATCTGAAAAGAACTTCCAGATTAATAGGAAGGAAGTTTAATCGGAATTTATTTGAATTTTTCTTCTATGATCGATCGTTATAAACATCAACAACTCCGAATTGGCTCGGTTTCTCCGCAACAAATAAGTGCTTGGGCTAATAAAATATTACCTAACGGGGAAAGGGTTGGAGAAGTAACAAAACCCCATACTTTTCATTATAAAACTAATAAACCGGAAAAAGATGGATTATTTTGTGAAAGAATCTTTGGGCCTATAAAAAATGGAATTTGTGCTTGTGGAAATTTTAGAATAATCCAAGATGAAAAAGAAGACCAAAAATTTTGTCAAAAATGTGGAGTCGAATTTGTGGATTCTCGAATACGAAGATATCAAATGGGCTACATCAAACTGGCATGCCCAGTAACTCATGTGTGGTATTTGAAACGCCTTCCTAGTTATATTGCGAATCTTTTAGATAAACCTCTTAAAGAATTAGAAGGTTTAGTATACTGCGATGTGTGATTTGATCGAAATCCAGATTTTACAGATTCGAAATGAAAAACTGTCATCCCATTCAATCCAATCGGGATGCCCCAATTCTGACATGCTTTTTGGGGGGTGGTAATATGAAGCTCATAATTTTGGAGTATTCAATACCCCAAAAGGGGGGTTGATCTATGGTTGATTCCGTACCAAATACAAATAAATAGTAATCTACAGTTGTACTTCGTGAAAAAAACTTATTTTTTTTTTTTTTATTTATTTATATTTAATTTATTAATTTAAAAGAAAGTAGGTGGTTAATTCCACAAAATAAAAAAAAAAATTATGTTTATTTTAGGTTCGAGTAAGCAAATTTGTCATGGTTATTATATTATAAGAGCCTATTTATCGCGTATAGGCTTTAAGGACATCGTAACATAATCGTCGAGGTAAAATATTGGAACCTAAAAGATTGAATGGAACGATATATAAACAAGTAAATCCCTTTTGAATTCGAAGATACTCCTTTAATTTAATAATTTAAAAGGATTCATTATTCGAAGGGAAGTAGACTACTCAAGAATTTCACACTTCATTTATTTCGTACTTTTGAATTTTGAATAAAGAATTCATAAAATATAAGTTATAAACTAAGGAAAGAAGTAAAAAAATGAATTAACGAAAGGGCCTTCTCTGGAAACTTGAGTAAGGAGTAGATTTTTAGGGGTTTTTCGAATTTGAAAGCGAAAATCGATTTCTTTATTTGTTATAACTACTTGAGCCGGATGAGAGGAAACTTTCATGTCCGATTTTGACGGGGGGAGATCCTATATATAGGATCCTATCCCAATTTTTCTTTTGCTAGGTCTATAATTAAAAAACCGACTTTCTTACGATTACGAGGTTCATTCGAATATGAAATTCAATCTTGGAAATATAGAATCCCCCTTTTTTTTACCACTCAAGGCTTCGATACATTTCGAAATCGAGAAATCTCTACTGGAGCAAGGGCTATCCGAGAACAATTATCCGATCTGGATTTGCGACTTATTATAGATTATTCATTTGTCGAATGGAAAGAATTGGGGAAAGAGGGGTCCACAGGTAATGAGTGGGAAGGTCGAAGGGTTGGAAGAAGAAAGAATTTTTTGGTTAGACGCATGGAGTTGGCTAAATATTTTATTCGAACGAATATCGAACCAGAATGGATGATTTTGTGTCTATTACCAGTTCTTCCCCCCGAACTAAGACCGATCATTCAAATAGATGGAAGTAAACTAATGAGTTCGGATATTAATGAACTATATAGAAGAGTTATTTATCGGAACAATACTCTTACTGACCTATTAATAACAAGTAGGTCTACTCCCGGGGAATTAGTAATGTGTCAGGAGAAATTGATACAAGAAGCCGTGGATACACTTCTTGATAATGGAATCCGTGGACAACCAACGAGGGATGGTCATAATAAAATTTATAAGTCGTTTTCGTATGTAATTGAAGGAAAAGAGGGAAGATTTCGCGAGACTTTGCTTGGCAAACGAGTCGATTATTCAGGACGTTCCGTTATTATCGTAGGTCCGTCACTTTCATTACATCGATGTGGATTACCTCGCGAAATAGCAATAGAGCTTTTCCAGATATTTGTAATTCGAGGTCTAATTAGACAATATCTTGCTTCGAACATAGGAGTTGCGAAGAGTCAAATTCGGGAAAAAGAACCCATTGTATGGGAAATACTTCAGGAAGTTATGCAAGGGCATCCTGTATTGCTGAATAGAGCACCTACTCTGCATAGATTAGGCATACAGGCATTCCAACCCATTTTAGTGGAAGGACGTGCTATTTGTTTACATCCATTAGTTTGTAAGGGATTCAATGCAGATTTTGACGGCGATCAAATGGCTGTTCATGCGCCTTTATCTTTGGAGGCTCAAGCGGAGGCTCGTTTTCTTATGTTTTCTCATATGAATCTCTTGTCTCCAGCTGTTGGTGATCCCATTTCTGTGCCAACTCAAGATATGCTTATTGGACTCTATTTATTAACGATCAGAAATAGCCGAAGTGTTTGTGCAAATCGGTATAACTCATGGAATTTCAAAAAGTATAACTCTCAAAATGAAATAGTTGATAATAATCACGATACTAAGTATACAAAAAAAGACCCTTTTTCTAATTATAATTCCTATGATGCAATTGGGGCTTCTCGGCAGAAAAGAATAAATTTAGATATAGATAGTCTTTTGTGGCTTCGGTGGCGACTAGATCAACACTTTATTGCTTCAAGAGAAGCCCCTGTCGAAGTTCACTATGAATCTTTAGGTACTTATTATGAAATTTATGAACACTATCTAAAAATAAGAAGTGTAAAAAAAGAAATTCTTTGTATATACATTCGAACCGCGGTTGGTCATATTTCCCTTTATAGAGAAATCGAAGAAGCCATACAAGGATTTTCTCGGGCCTGTTCATAGGGTAACTAATCATATGTTACTTAACCTAAGTAATTCTATGATACCGATGAAAGTTCATGTCTCAACGGTTCCACTAGGATCATAGTTCCTCCCTTTCCACGTGAATCAAGATCAATAAAAGGAAGTTTTTGAATCACTGACTCAAATCCATTGTTGAATCCTACTCAGCAGAATATAGAGGTACTTATGGCAGAAGGGGTCAATTTGGTCTTTCACAATAAAATAATAGATGTAACCGCCGTGAAACGACTTATTAGCAGATTACTAGATAATTTCGGAATGGCATATACATCACACATCCTGGATCAAGTAAAAACTCTAGGTTTTCGGCAAGCCACTACTACATCCATTTCATTAGGAATTGATGATCTCTTAACAGTGCCCTCTAAAGGATGTCTAATCCAAGATGCTGAAAAACAAAGTTTCATTTTGGAAAAACACTACCATGATGGGAATATACACGCGGTAGAAAAATTACGTCAATCTATTGAGATATGGTATGCTACAAGCGAATATTTGCGACAAGAAATGAATCTAAATTTTAAGATGACTGATCCCTTTAATCCCGTCCATTTAATGTCTTTTTCGGGAGCTAGAGGAAATGCATCTCAGGTACATCAATTAGTCGGTATGAGAGGATTAATGTCGGATCCCCAAGGACAAATGATTGATTTACCCATTCAAAGCAATTTATGCGAAGGACTTTCTTTAACAGAATATATTATTTCTTGCTATGGAGCTCGCAAAGGAGTTGTTGATACTGCTGTACGAACATCAGATGCTGGATATCTCACGCGCAGACTTGTTGAAGTAGTTCAACACATTGTTGTACGTAGAACGGATTGCGGAACTATACAAAGTATTTCTGTGAGTACTCGAAAGGGGATGCTGCTGGAAAGAATTTTTATCCAAACATTAATTGGTCGTGTATTAGCGGATGATATTTATACGGGTTCTCGATGTATTGCCGCTCGTAATCACGATATTGGAATTGGACTTGCCGATCGATTAAGAACTTTTCGAGTACAACCAATATCTATTCGAACCCCCTTTACGTGTAGAGGTACATCTTGGATCTGTCGATTATGTTATGGTCGGAGTCCTACTCATGGCGACCTAGTCGAATTAGGAGAAGCTGTAGGTATTATTGCAGGTCAATCTATTGGAGAACCGGGTACTCAACTAACATTAAGAACTTTTCATACCGGTGGAGTATTCACAGGGGGGACTGCAGGACATGTACGGGCCCCCTCTAATGGAAAAATAAAATTCAATGAGTATTTGGTTCATCCCACACGTACACGCCACGGACACCCTGCTTTTCTATGTTATATTGATTTGTATGTAATTATTGAGAGTGATGATTTTATACATAACGTGAAGGTTCCACCAAAAAGCTTTCTTTTAGTTCAAAACGACCAATATGTAAAATCGGAACAGGCGATTGCTGAGATTCATTCGGGAATATTCACTTTGAATTTTAAAGAGAGGGTTCGAAAACATATTTATTCTGACTCAGGGGGAGAAATGCATTGGAGTACAGAGGTGTATCATGCACCCGAATTTACATATAGTAATGTTCATCTCTTACCACAAACGGGTCATTTATGGATATTATCAGGAGATCCGTACCAATCCACCGTAGTCCCCTTTTTGCTACACAAAGATCAAGATCAAATGAAGGTTTATTCTCGTTCTGTCGAACGCAAATTTTTTTCTAACCTCTCAGTGACTAATGATCAAGTGAGACACACATTATTTAGCTTTTATTTTTCTGGTAAAAAAGAAGATAGCATTTATGATTATTCAGAACTTAATCAAATCATATGCATGGATCATTGTAATCTACTATATCCGGTCATTCTCTACAAAAACTCTGATTTATTGGCAAAGAGACGGAAAAACAAATTTTGCATTCCATTCCAATCAATTCCAGAACGAGAGAAAGAACTAATGCCCCATTCGGGTATATTGATTGAAATATCCACAAATGTTATTTTCCGTAGAAAAAAAATTATTGCGTATTTGGATGATCCTAGATACAAAAGAAAGAGTTCAATAATTACTAAATACGAGACTATAGAGTCATATTCAATCGTTAAAAAAGATGATTTGATTGAGTATCGAGGAGTCAAAGAAATTAGTAAAGGAAAAAAAAAAATAGATCAACTATTTTTCATTCCCGAGGAAGTGCATATCTTACCCGGATCTTCTTCTATAATGGTACGGAACAACAGTATCATTGGAATAGGTACACGAATCGCTTTAAATAGAAGAAGCAGCGCATGTGGATTGGTACGAGCGGAGAAAAAAAAAAATACAATTGAACTAACAATTTTTTCTGGAAATATCTATTTTACTGGTAAAGCCGATAAGATATTCCGCCACAGTGGCATCTTGATATCACCAAGACGGGTAAAAACAAATTCCAAGGAATTCAAAAAAAAACTGAAAAATTGGGTCTATGTCCAACAGATCACACTTACCAAGAAAAGGTATTTTGTTTTGGTTCTACCTGTAGTCATATCTGAAACAGCGGGGGGTATAAGTTTAGCAACACTTTTCCCGCAAGATGTGTTACAGGAAATGGATAGTGTGCAACTTCAAGTTGTCAATTATATCTTGGGTAAACCTATCATTTTGGGAGGAATTTCTGACATAAGTATTCAATTATTTCGGACGTGTTTAGTATTGAATTGGAACCAAGACAAAAAAGGATTTTCGATAGAACAGGCCTATGCTTCCCTTGTTGAAGTAAGAGTAAACGGTTTAATGCGCGATTTCCTAAGAATTGACTTTATGAAATCTCCTATTTCGTATACCGTAAAAAGGAATGATCCGCTAGGTTCAGGATTTATTTATGATAATGGATCAGATCGCATTAATATCAATCCCTTTTATTACAAAGCAAGAAAAATTCAAGAATCGCTTAGCCAAAATCAAGGAACTATTCGTATGTTCTCGTTATTGAATAGAAATAATGAATATAAATCTTTGATAATTTTATCATCATCCGATTGTTCTCGAACGGCTTCATTCGACGGTGTAAAATATCACAATATAAAAATAAAAAACAAATCCATTAAAAAGGATTCCAGAATTGATTCGTTGGGCCCTGTAGGAACAGCCCTTCCAATTGTGAATTTGGATTTGTTTTACTCTCATAATCAGATCTTGGTAACTAACTATTTGCAACTTGACAATTTCAAACAGATTTTTGAAGTACTTCAATTTTATTTCATAGATGAAAATGGGATAATTTATAATATCGGTATATTCAGTAACATAATTTTTAATCTATTCAATTTGAATTGGTATTTTCTCCATCATAATTATTGTGAGGAGACATCCACAATAATGAGTCTTGGACAGTTTATTTGTGACAATGTATGTATATCCAAAAATGTACCACACAAAAAATCCGGTCAAGTCCTAATTGTTCAAACCAGTTCTGTAGTAATAAGAGCAGCTCAGCTTTATTTAGCCACTCCCGGAGCAACTGTTCATGGCCATTATGGGGAACCCTTTTACGAGGGAGATACATTAGTTACATTTATCTATGAAAAATCCAAATCTGGTGATATAACACAGGGTCTTCAAAAAGTGGAACAGGTCTTAGAAGTGCGTTCGATTGATTCAATATCAATGAATCTGGAAAGGCGGGTTGAGGGTTGGAACGAACGTATAACAAGAGTTCTTGGAATTCCTTGGGGTTTCTTTATTGGTGCTGAGCTAACTAGAGTACAAAGTAGTATTTCTTTGGTTCATAAGATCCAAGAAATTTATCGATCCCAGGGGGTGCAAATTCATAATAAACATATAGAGATAATTGTACGTCAAATAACATCAAAAGTGTTGGTATCAGAAGACGGAGTGTCTAATGTTTTTTCACCTGGGGAATTGATTGAATTGTTACGAGTGGAGCGAACGGGACGTGCTTTTGAAGAATCCATCTGTTATCAAGCTATCTTATTGGGAATAACGAGAACATCTTTGAACACTAAAAGTTTTTTATCCGAAGCGAGTTTTCAAGAAACTGCTCGAGTTTTAGCAAAAGCCTCCCTTCGGGGTCGTATCGATTGGTTGAAAGGATTGAAAGAAAACGTTGTTATGGGAAGTATGATACCCGTTGGTACTGGATTCAAAGGATTTGTGCGCCGTTCAAGACAAGATAACAACATTCCCTTGGAATTCCCAAAAACAAATCTATTCGGGGGGGAAATGGGAAATATTGTATTCTACCACAGAAGATTTTTGGATTCTTCTCATTTGATTCGGTAATAAAAAAATAACAAATAGAAAATAATTAACCAGCAGCTAATCTTTGGTAGAATATAAGGTTCCGTCGGAACAATTTTTTTCCAGTCCTTCGTCTCTTTTTTTGTTTTTTCAAAAAACAAAAAAAGAGGAAGTGTGAGGAGAAATGACAAAAAGGTATTGGAACATCAATTTGAAAGAGATGATGGAGGCAGGAGTTCATTTTGGTCATGGTACTAGAAAATGGAATCCTAGAATGGCACCTTATATCTCTATAAAGCGCAACGGTATTCATATTACAAATCTTACTATAACGGCTCGATTTTTATCAGAAGCTTGTGATTTGGTTTTTTATGCAGCAAGTAGAGAAAAACAATTTTTAATTGTTGGTACAAAAAATAAAGTAGCTAATTCGGTAGCATGGGCTGCAATACGGGCTCAGTGTCATTATGTTAATAAAAAATGGCTCGGTGGTATGTTAACGAATTGGTACACTACAGAAATGAGACTTCATAGGTTCAGGGACTTGAGGGCAGAACAAAAGATGGGGAAACTCGACCGTCTTCCAAAAAGGTATGCGGCTGTGTTGAAGAGACAATTATTTCATTTGCAAACATATCTGGGTGGGATTAAATATATGGCGGGGTTGCCTGATATTGTAATCATCGTTGATCAGCAAGAAGAATATACGGCCCTTCGAGAATGTATTGCTTTGGGAATTCCAACGATTTGTTTTATCGATACAAACTGTGACCCGGATCTCGCGGATATTTCGATTCCGGCAAATGATGACACTACAGCTTCAATCCGATTAATTCTTAACAAATTAGTATTCGCAATTTGTGAAGGTCGTTTTAGCTTTATACGAAACCTTTGAATTGAATATAATATATATAAATATAAGATAAAGAAATCAAAAACTTCAGAACCCTATAGATTTATAGAATCAATTACTATTCTTGAATCTTAAAAAAAAAGTAGATAAAATAAAAAATAATATCCAGAATATATGATTCAAATAGGCAAGTTAAGAAAGAAAGAGGCGGTTGAATCAAAATAATTTTTTTTAAGGTTCTATTTTTAGCCGGGGGCAATATGGATGTTCTATCATGCAATACTTTAAAGGGATTATACAATATATCCGATGTGGAAGTAGGCCAACATTTCTATTGGCAAATAGTAGGTTTCCAAGTCCACGCTCAAGTACTTATTACTTCTTGGGTTGTCATTGCTATTTTATTAGGTTCAGCCACTCTAGCTGTTCGAAATTCACAAACCATTCCCACTGACGATCAGAATTTTTTCGAATATATCCTTGAATTCATTCGAGACGTGAGTCAAACTCAGATTGGAGAAGGGTATGGTCCTTGGGTTCCCTTTATTGGAACTATGTTTCTATTTATTTTTGTTTCGAATTGGTCGGGGGCTCTTTTACCTTGGAAAATAATAGAGTTACCTCATGGGGAGTTAGCCGCGCCCACGAATGATATAAATACTGCTGTAGCTTTAGCTTTACTCACCTCATTGGCATATTTCTATGCGGGTCTTACAAAAAAAGGATTAGGTTATTTCAGTAAATACATTCAGCCGACTCCAATCCTTTTACCTATTAATATCTTAGAAGATTTCACAAAACCCCTATCACTTAGTTTTAGACTTTTTGGAAATATATTAGCTGATGAATTAGTAGTTGTTGTTCTTGTTTCTTTAGTACCTTCAGTCATTCCTATACCTATTATGTTCCTTGGATTATTTACAAGCGGCATTCAAGCTCTTATTTTTGCAACTTTAGCTGCGGCTTATATAGGCGAATCGCTAGAGGGGCATCATTAGAGTTAAGATCGAAAAGATCTACCAAAACCAACCCATTCTTGTAAATATTTCAAAGAATTCGAATTCTTTGAAAATACGATTAAATCTAAGATATAAATGGTGGGTTTACATTATAGAAGAAATGTATGTAATGTATATGTGATAGTAGATATTGACTATATATATATACTATTGAGAATTAATGTTAATTTTTATTTATACAGGGACTTCACTAGAAGTCTTTACTTTTTGTCTGTGATGAATAACTAAAAAGGTTCAGAGAGTGATTCGGAAGAAACAAATCGAACAACTATAAAAGAAAAAGAGAAGAAGTCAAAGGCATATGAATTCACAAGCACTGTAGATGAAAAGGGAAATATCGAAGTAGTTCTGATGATGCAATAATATTATTTCTTCAACTCGGAGTTCTTAGTTACTTCAACTGGATGAATCTTATCGATGGAATAATGGAATCATAATTAATGTATGTATCATTAACTATTTTTTTTGCGAGGAATTTATCATGAATCCACTGATTTCTGCTGCTTCCGTTATTGCTGCCGGATTGGCTGTAGGGCTTGCTTCTATTGGACCTGGGGTAGGTCAAGGCACCGCCGCGGGCCAAGCTGTAGAAGGTATCGCAAGACAGCCCGAAGCAGAGGGGAAGATACGAGGCACTTTATTACTTAGTCTGGCTTTTATGGAAGCTTTAACAATTTATGGATTGGTTGTAGCATTAGCGCTTTTATTTGCGAATCCTTTTGTTTAATACTAGAAATATAAAAATCTAAAAAAACTTATATGTATTTTATTTTCTTAGACTTACCACTTACTTGTTTGAATTATGTCAAGATATCATCCCTATATTTTATATTTATTCGTTGATAAAAAAACCAAACCATGGAAAGGACCAATTTTAGGATGTAAAATTTTCATACTAACTCACTTTTTTCCTTCCCTTTCTTAGCCCAACGGAAAATTTTTTTATAAGTATTTGATTTAGACATAAAAATGAAATATTAAATAAAAAGTGAAGTTATACAAAAAGAACTCTTTCATTTTTTTAGTTTATCTATTAAGAGGATATCATATGAAAAATATAAGCAATTCTTTCGTTTCTTTAGATCACCGGCCATTTGCCGGGAGTTTCGGATTTAATACCGATATTTTAGCAACAAATCCAATAAATCTAAGTGTAGTGCTTGGTGTATTGATTTTTTTTGGAAAGGGAGTGTGTGCGAGTTGTTTATTTCAAGAATAGGCTGTATTAAACCAGCTGCACATTCTAATTCTAATTAGGAAAGAAAGGTGTATGATCTTGCGAATTACTTCTGAATAAATATAAAATTGAGAAATAGTATGGAAGAATCATAGCATTTCGCGATTTATTGATAAATTTATTTTGCTTCGATTCTCTATCAATCATATCAATCAATACAATAAGGGGAAACTATTAACATGGTTAAAGCTAAGTTGTTTGAAGTGCAGATGCAGCATGGTACCCTTTACTAATAGTATTTTTTCGATTATTATGTTAATACATAAATGGTTTCAAAAAAAATAGTTGGAATTTTGTTCGATATAGAACACTCATGTCGATAAAAAAATTGGAACCGCGTTGGATCAACGACCTATGTTATGTATAAGTATAAAATAAGAGGCATTTTTGGATTTGAAGAAAAAAAGAAGCAACTTTGCTGACAATTACATATTTTTCAGAAGAATCCTTTTCGATATTTTTTTTTTTGAATATGAACAGATAAGAAAGGATATGCTCATTATAAAGAAAAAAATGTGGGAATTCCCCATAAGTAATTGGGCGTGAGAGCCAAATGAATCGAAAGGTTCATGTTTGGTTCGGGAAGGGATCATGGAGGTTTTGAAATGAGTGGAAAGAAAGATAATCCACTTTTATTAAATGATTTATTAGATAATCGAAAACAGAGAATTTTGAATACTATTCGAAATTCAGACAAACTGCGCGAAGAGGCTATCGAACGGTTGGAAAAAGCGGGGGCTTATTTACAGAAAGTAGAAATGGAAGTAGATCAGTTTAGGGTGAATGGATACTCTGAGATAGAACGAGAAAAGTTGAATTTGATTAATTCAACTTATGCAACTTTGGACCAATTAGAAAATTACAAAAATGAAACTATTTCTTTTGAACAACAAAGGGCGATTAATCAAGTCCAACAACGGGTTTTCCAACAAGCCTTACAGGGGGCTTTAAGAACTCTGAATACTTGTTTGAACAACGAGTTA